ATTCAATTGGAAGTATTGATCCAATTCCAAAATTATGTTTCGCAATTTCATAATCCAATTTTCAAATTTCTAATTGATCCTTGGATACAAATCACGAGAATGTATTTTTTCCTCGAATCTGTTATTGAGAGATAAAAGATAAAATCCTTTTAAGAAATAAAGTTTTGATCGGAATATGAATCAAACCAAAAGACCCCTTAACTATTAAGGGGTTAATACAACGAATCACACTTTTACCACTAAACTATACCCGCTACAATGCGATTATTGTATACAAACGGACCTTTTGTCGAACAGGGGAATTGAACATAATTCAAATAGGATCATAAACGAATCATGAAAATTCAAATTAGAGTGTTGGCGTTTTTCGTGAGGAAGATTTAATGAGATTAGGAAAAGAGGGTTCATTTAAATAACAAAATAACAAGTTTTATCTTTTCTTTTGCTAGAAAATTTTTTTTGATAGATACAGCTCGGCCAAACCGCCGAAATCCTACCATCAAAATGCATTGTGTAAGAATCCATAGTTTCCCCCCTTTTTTTTTCTCTTTCTTCCAGTAAAGTAAAAAAGGAAGAAAGACTGATACTTTGATTTTATATAATAAGAATAATGGAAATAGTCCTTCTTCTTTTTTTTTTGTTCTTACTTTTATAGCAAGTATTTTTCTTTTCAAATCAGATAAGATAAATCATTTTATCTATGATTCGTTGAATCAAAAAAAGGGCCCGGCTAGGTACTGACCAGGCCAGGCCATAGGAATAAACCCTTTCGGACAAAATCAAAGTAAGGGGGTCTGCTTTATTTTGATTTTTCTTTATATTGAATTTTTCAGGCCCTTACTTTATCTATATCTAAATGGAATTGCTGATAAAAGTTATCTATATCTATATAATAAAGATAAAGAGAGAGAAAAAAGAGAGAGAAATCAAAACTTTTTTCAATCTTTACTTTATGTGTAATGTAACATAGTAATTATTATTTTTATTTTTCAATTGGGAGAGATGGCTGAGTGGACTAAAGCGTCGGATTGCTAATCCGTTGTACGAGTTATTCGTACCGAGGGTTCGAATCCCTCTCTTTCCGTTGATGACTTGATATTTGATTGATTTTCAAAATTTCTTAGGATTTTATCTATTCCACGCGTTTAACTAAGGATTTGAAAAATAAATGAAAAAGCCTTTTTTATTCTTCACGTCCAGGATTACGTCCCGGATCATTAGATAGGAATCCGAAGATGAAGAGAGAAACAAAGAATATCACTACTGTGTAAACAAAGAGTTTGAGAGTAAGCATTACACAATCTCCAAGATCATTAAAAAAATAAAAGAGAATAGATCCTCCATTTTTATACCACATATCTTATTTTGACACCAAGAAATGAAGTGCTTTCTACAAATAGAAAAATAAAAAATTTCTAGAAATTCAAATTCATTTGTAATAAGAGTCTTTTATTACCAAAATTTTCTTTCCTATCTACAATTAGATATTGCGGGGAACCCTAAAACCTATTAGGGTCTTTCACTGGAAAAAGGTTATAATGGGGAAATGGGGTGATTCAGATTTATCACATCTCTCCAAGAATTTCAATGTTTGAATCGAGGATTCATATTCTAAGACTTATCTGATTTTATCAATTGTTAGAATATTTTTTCTCGAATAAATCATGAATTTTCTAGGATAGTATTAAAGATCTCATCGAAAACTTACAGCAGCTTGCCAAACAAAGGCTAAGAGAAAGAAGAGCACAGGTATGACTGGCATAACATTCACGATTGGATTCAAAAAAGCATAGGCCTCGGGCAATTTGGCGAAGAAAAAACTACTTGAAGAAAGGGCGGAATTAAGACAGATACAAATCAAACTAAAGATATTAAGCATAACAGACATTTTGTTCTTGGAGATAATTGCATTTTGATTGAGTTATTGATATAAGGAAAAATAAAGAAAGTAAGGTAGACAAAAAAATCCTTCTTTTTCTTTGAACTTACCCAATCAAAAATTCTCCATTTCTCAAAGGAGAATAGAAGAAATCATACTTTCATACAATATCTTAATTGAATTCTATGTAATGATCAATAAATTCGGTTTAATTCTATATCTATACGTGTCAAAATCCTAGCAACAATCTAATTTATTCTATAGATATTTGAACTGGAATTGACGAACAACCAATATTAATATTAGTTTTTATGAGTGTCGAATAGAAATCCAAATGGGGCGTGGCCAAGTGGTAAGGCAACGGGTTTTGGTCCCGCTATTCGGAGGTTCGAATCCTTCCGTCCCAGAACATATGCATTTTATCAGAATAGGGATTGTGTTTTTGAAAAACTTTCTTAAAGGTCTAATATTGGATCGAATGTGATGCTTGTTTCTGATTTTTAATGATTCTGCTCTGGCTCAGATCTTTTTTTTAACAAATTGAACTGAATCTAGTTTAAATGACACGCAGACGTAACTGAATCTATTTGTAATCCAGCAACGGAACATAGACCACAAAAGTTTGAATTAAAAAAAAAGTAGAGGAGACTTTTCATCATATACTCATTCCTTTTATATTCATATTGAGGGAAGTTAGTTACTTATAAAAACTTTACGTCCCATATCTATTTGAATTTTCAATGATGTATTTTGAATTGAAATGCGAAAGAAAAGTCCCTATATTCCCTATCTTTTATTCTCTATCCCTTAAATTAGGGAGCCTAGTTATAAATTCTCTGTGAATCTCTGAATTCTAAATAAGAGGGAGTTCTTGTCTTGGCTTGGTACTAATTAAATTCAATCAATGGGATTAAGTCTCTTAAGACTAGGTTAGGGTAAAATAAAAAATAGGAGCAAGGACTTCATTTTGACTTGTTTGGCTTTGTACCTATACAAGATAGTTAGCATCCGATAAAAAAAAGAGGATCCTTTTTTAGTTTGGTTTATGACTCATCATCCTCATAGAATTCGAGGAGTAAATAGGAGTTAATTAGTAACGGAAGGTATTAATTTCAATATCTGTGTTTGGCCGAATCTCATTAACAAAGAATAAAGTTATGTATGTATGTAACTAATGGATTTTCTTTTCACTTCATTTTTAGGTATTTCTTCTTTGGTTATAATGAATAATTGGAAATCTACATTTAAGCCGGGGTAATTCATCAATTTTATTCACTTTACTTTATGGCAAGATTACAGAAAGATTACTACACTTCAAGTCAAACAAAATAGAAAAATGCATATAAAATGAGGAAATGTTTAGTTTATATGTATTGTTATCATTCTATTTCAGTGACAACGGTCTTTCGATTTTTGTGAAAAAATTTGTGATCCCTTACCTTTCAATTTGAATATTTCAATATTTCAAATAAAATATCCATAACAGTGACAATTGTTCAGTCTATCTGATAGATATGAAACCTCCTCTTCTTTCGATTCTTATTTTATCACTCAGATGAAAGAATAAGAACCTAAATCTTCTCTTACACCAGTCTTTTTTTTATCCATCTCGCGAAAAAAAAAAAAATAAATGAAATTGGATTTCTTGTTCAATTTATCTATCCGCTTGAAATAATTGATGATTCAATTCGAAAAGAAAGAGAAATCGATCTCTCTTATGATGTGGTCCTTATTGTCAAATTTGATTCAAATAATGATGTTAAAGTAGGAAACTTTTTCAATTATAATATAATAAATATTTTGAAACCTTTTTTCATAATTCCTGATGAGTTGAATCTTTATAATCTATATAGAAGAAGAAAAGTATAGATTACTGTGTATCGACTGAACCAATGACTATTCATGATTCCATAATTGAATCATTTTCATACCGGTTCCAACTTAGAGGAGAGGAATGTTATGGTAAAACTTCGTTTGAAACGATGTGGCAGAAAGCAACGTGCGACTTGAAAGACACGATCCGTTGTGGATTCTTACATCCATCATTTTATATCGGAATGAAGGTGCTCTTAGCTCGACATCGTTTGTTCTATTAGAACCCCTCTTTTTTGTTGGGTTGTAATGTCAATGGTACATCATGGAGCTCGAGTAGAAAGTGTTGATTCATTTCTCGGGGGCAAGGATCTAGGGTTAATGCCAATCAATAAATTGGAACAACTTCGTAAGTATATCTTCGATATAGAAATCGAAAGGATCCAATTCGAGCAAGTTTCCACTCAAAAAGGAAAAATTGTTGGAATTGAGAAAAGGCTTTCGATCCAAAGTGTATTACGGGGGAATCCACTGTTCGTATGATTCTTTGATAGAAAGAAATCACAAAAAAGGGTATGTTGCTGCCGTTTTGAAAGGATTAAGGATCGCCGAAGTAATGTCTAAACCCAATGATTCAAAACAAAGATCAAAGATCCTAGAACAAGGAAACACCGTTTTAATTGTCTCAATAACTGGATCAGAATGAAGAATTCAAATAGGTTTTGAATGAGACAAACAAAAAAGGGGTTAGAGACCACTCAATAAATGAAATAAATGCCTAAAGATTTTTCTTTGAGCTATTTGAGAGTTATCCAACTTGAGTTATGAGTACAAATGATTTTTTCTTTTTCAGGAAGGAAAGGACTTCAATCATCGTCTAATGGATTTGATGATTTTATGGGCCCATTTGCCATTAGAATTCTATACTATAATTCTATACATCGATATAATGTCGAATCATTTTTTCTCGAGCCGTACGAGGAGAAAACTTCCTATACGTTTCTAGGGGGGGTATTGTTCATCTATATCTATCCCAATGAGCCGTCTATCGAATCGTTGCAATTGATGTTCGATCCCGAAGAGAGGGAAGAGATCTTCGGAAAGTGGGTTTCTATGATCCGATAAAGAATCAAACTTATTTAAATGTTCCTGCTATTCTATACTTCCTTGAAAAAGGCGCTCAACCCACAGGAATTGTTCATGATATTTTAAAGAAGGCGGAGGTTTTTAAGGAACTTCGTTTTAATCAAATAAAGTAAGGCAATATAAAAAAAATAAGGGAGGGAGTGGTGACTCATATATAGCTTTG